CCAAAATTTTGACTTCCGGTTCCGGCGAACGAATAATCATTGAGTCCTCCTCTTTCCGGACAACACATACAAAGAGACCTGCCAACAGTGAATTAGTGAATCTAAAAGAGATAGAATGAGTCTCTTTCGCTTCTATCTTTCTATCTGCCATCTATGTAGTTTCTTTCGTTATTCACTAGAGCAATTCTGATCTGGAAGTCGATCCGGGGCAAGTGTTCGGATCTATTATGACATAGCCATGAGGCGCTCAACGGACCCTTTGAATCCTCAAAAAACCCTTAAGGGCTTTCGATTGATGCAAAAACGACTTTTTGTTTGTCCTATCTTCAGATCTCAATTCCAAGTTCTTAAATGGAACTGCGTCGTCTGATTTCCATACAATAGACTCGAGTCCAAATCGCGCGAACAGCCATTAGCCATTACTCCAAGAGATTCTGGGATCTAGATTCAGCGATTCCAAGTCTCTTTTAGTCGCTTTCAGAGTCAGGTTTTTATAGAAAAAAGAAAGAGAAGAACAAAGGATAGTTGGGCCGCTCTCTGTCTCTCGTTTATCCCTACGAACTAGCAGACGAACTCGAAGGCTTAGAAGGGATATAATGAAATTCCTTGATTGGTTCTTCCCAGGGGAATGCTTGATTTTAGTTGACTGAGAGGGTTAACAAACAAGGAATTCCACGAAATGAATTCCAAGAAAGAAATGGTGTCATCTTTTATTCGAAACGCCTCGTGATCTTCAACCAATTATGCGCTTCAATATAATTACTGGGAGTAAGTGCTATAGCTTGTTTCCAATACTCAGCGGCTTGATCGAACCAAGCCTCTGCAATGTCAGAATCTCCCTGTCGAATGGCCTGTTCTCCCCGGTCGGAATAGGCTGGTTAATTCCTTCCCTTCGAACCGTACTTGAGAGTTTCCTACCTCATACGGCTCGGCAGTCAACTCTTTTGGTATCCAATTGTAGTCGACCCTATTGAATTGAATAAGCGTTCTCATAGATCTATCCCATTTTTCGTGTTAACCAAAAGAAGCTAATGACATGAGTTTCAAACTTAAATCTGAAATTTGGATGAATAATCTGTTTTAGTTTTATCTTCGCTCCCACCTTTCTACGACTAAAGCATAGGATTTATCCTATCGTTCGAATTTTCTGAAAGGTAACTATCTCGATTTCATCTTATATCGAACTTTCTATAGAATTTTTGAAAAAGACTTTCAAGGAAAGACTCACTATCTTTGGGATCTGATCCTACACCGCTGCTCAATACCTTAGTCGTTAGTAGGTCTACTCTATTACATAAGTGGATTCCTAACATTTATCGCACATCATGACCTAAGTAAGCAGTTAGTATTGTATCGGTACAAAACTCCGCGAAGTGATCTTTACGGCGCTTACTCTATCAATTAGATCCTTTATCCATAGAAGAAAACAGCTGGGCATATCTCTTTCTTCATATTTCGACTTCGAAGAAGGTTCTTTCTTTTCTACAGCTCATAAAAATCGTTCGTTTAGACGATGCATAGGTAGAAAGCCTATTTTTCTAGTCTTTACTAGCGGATTTGATCTTTCTTTCCCCCTTTCTTTCTATAGTGGAGATAGTCGCACGTAATGACAGATCACGGCCATATTATTAAAAGCTTGTGGTAAGAATGGGTTTCGTTCTAGCGCTCGAAAATAATATTCCAAAGCTTTCGTATGTTCTCCGTTACTTGTGTGGATAAGTCCTATGTTATAAAGTATATAACTTCGGTCATAGGGATCAATTTCTAGTCGCATAGCTTCATAATAATTCTGCAAAGCTTCCGCATAATTTCCTTCGGATTGCGCTGACATCCGTTACGGTCGTCATTCAATTCAAAGAATCTCCGTTCCAGAACCGTACATGAGATTTTCATCTCATACGGCTCCTCTCTTATGTGCATAATGAAAATAATACAGGGAATCAAAAAAGATGAAAATATTCTCATTATGAACTGAACAGGGCTGGTGTTTTTACACGAAATCTCTAGCCAACCTTCCTGCAAGAGATCCTTTCTTAACATCGAGCATATTGGTACTAGAGAGAAATGATAACTCCAACAATTTATTTGTTCTCAGCGCCCCCGAATTTCCGGGAATGAGTCACTTCAACAGCCTTCGATGGTTCTACGGGTATCCAAAATACAAACACGATGGATGTTTGTTATCCCAACCATTCTTCGTAGTCCCAAGCCTGCTAAGGAAAGGGATAATGTCTCACAAAGTTTTTGTTTATGGATTCCGGGGTGTAGTGCTTCTTCCCCTATGCTGCCTATTGGTACTAGTAGCGTAGGATTGACCTGTAATAACGAACCGATAGGTATAAACCTTCGCTCAATACTAGAATCGACAATTCAAACTTAGTATCTGAGGCTGCATTAATCGAGGATACACAACAGAAGGAGTTGTTCTATTTCCAAACTTTACCTTCAACAAGCGTAGATTTCTTTTTCTTTTTATCCCGATCCCGAATCGTGTGTCTTTCTCGTAAGACTAAGAGGAATAAAAAAATCAAATCGCACCATCTCTGTAATAGGTAAATGCCTCTTTTTCTCCTGAAGTTGTCGGAATTATTCGTAATAAGATATTGGCTACAATTGAAAAGGTCTTATCAATAAAATTTCCATTTATCCGTGGTCTAGGCATAGGCAGCAATCCATTCGAAAATTCTTAGCATTCCCTCTCTCTCATGGAAACAAGATCCCACAACGAAAAGAATGGTACAGTACGAAATAACATAAAATTAGAGTCATTCAAAATAAAAAAAAATATGTTCTATTCAACTATTCACTATTCACATTGTTCCTTTTCACAGGAATTGATAAGAACTAAAAACAAAATAGTGCAACCTGATTCGATTTCATTCTAATGGAATCGTATAACCAACGAAGGAAACGATGCCGATGACATTGAAGGTACAGATTTGAAGAACCCACGAAATTTTGATGGAATTAGGATCCAAAGAAGAAAAAGGATCGAATACTCATAATCAGTCTATGATGAGAAGAGAATAACCGCCTATTTTATTTTGTCTTGTGTACATAGCGGGGATACATGAGACAATCCAAATAGAAAAACAATCCCATAGAAAAGATAGTTTAGGAATTTGTACTAGATCGATGGCCTAGGAGTTTGTTGTTGATAACTCGAAACCTGGATTGGATGAGAAGTCTTAGGGTATCGAATCGTAGTCTAACTAGAATGATGATCTAAAGAGATCCATTAATCCGCGTCTATAAAATATAGATCCCTCAATCGGTTGATTTGTTCTAATTTAGAATTTCGTGATTGAATCGGGAAGAAAGGGATACGCCGACAAAGAAGAGAACCTTGTTTTGGCAAACAGGAAGAGTTAAATGTTTTCGCAAGTAAAGCAATTTTCTCTTTATCTGGGGAGCCTCGAAGGAAAGATCTTTCTTTGACTTGGATAAAAAATTTTCTATTTTGATAGCTTTTTATCGTTAGAGTTGATTAGTCGGACCTACCCAATAATTCAGATAAATGACTCGCAATTCACTTGGTTTTTGGGTCATAATCATTATGTAGGAGAGATGGCCGAGTGGTTCAAGGCGTAGCATTGGAACTGCTATGTAGGCTTTTGTTTACCGAGGGTTCGAATCCCTCTCTTTCCGTACCTTCACCCAACGCACCGATCTTACTAACCACAATAGATCAAATAAGAATCGATATCAGTCTTCCATACAGTTAGACCGTTCTTTGATATAGATTCTCTATTCCTAATGGCTGTGGCACGTAAAAGACTGGAAAGAAAGGGGGAGATAAGGAAAGAAAATCTCCCTCTCGATCTATGATACCGAAATAAGAGAAAAATCCGGCTCAAACCCTTCTTTCTCTTAACCTTAGGTTAATTTATTTCGCCGAAAGGGAGCAAAGTTGTCCGCACTTTACCTTATTACTTTACCTTATTAGAAAAATTTTTTATTTTCGTTTGGTTTAAGTCTGACGAGAATAATATTCTACGACTAGCAATTCATTTATTTCCAAACCGACCCATTTACTATCTATTATTTGATTGACTAATCCTTTATATTGCACTGGGTCAAGAGTTAAATGGTTTGGTAATTCCTCGTGAGGAGAGGAATCGAGAGAATTTTTAATTAGAACTTTAGATTTTCCGTCATCCTTTGCCGTAATAGTATCTCGGGGTTTGCAGCGATAACTTGGTATGTCTACGATCCGACCATTTACTAAAATATGTCGATGGTTAACTAATTGGCGAGCTCCAGGAATAGTCGGAGCCATACCCAATCGAAAAAGAATGTTATCCAAGCGCATTTCAAGTAATTGTAGTAAAACCTGACCTGTCGGACCTTTGGCCTTTCCGGCGATACGAACGTATTTAAGCAATTGGCGTTCTGTAAGACCATAATGAAAACGCAATTTTTGTTTTTCTTCTAGGCGAATACGATATTGGGATTTTTTCCAAGACCCTGATTGGTTTCTACGATCCTTTCGGTCTTTGGGACTTTTATTAGTTAGGCCCGGTAAAGCCCCCAGCCGGCGTATTTTTTTGAAACAAGGTCCTCGGTAACGTGACATAAAGACTCCTTACCTCTTATTTATATTTCACTCTTATTGATGAAATTTCATTTTACAGAATAAAACTAAACTCAAACTGAACTAAATGAGAAATGAAGTGAAAGTGACTCAAATGGACTATTAAAGAATAACGAGATGAATTGGATAAAGAAATATCCAGCTCTTTCCTTTATATTCTCTATTATAGATATAGAAAAAGAATAGAAAAAGAAATATCCAGCTCTTTCCTTTATATTCTCTATATAGATATAGAAAAAGAATAGAAAAAGAAATATCCAGCTCTTTCCTTTATATTCTCTATATAAAGAATAGAAAAAGAAAAGGATCTTTTTATGTCCTAGTTGGAAGTTCCTATAACCTAATAGAAATGGATGACTTTTAGCAAAAGCGGAAGACATTTTTTTCACTAGTCTTTGATTTCAAAAGGACATTCTCAATGATGAAAAATCAAAAAAAGAAAGAGAGAAAAGCCTACTATCGGAATCGAACCGATGACCATCGCATTACAAATGCGATGCTCTACCCTCTGAGCTAAGTAGGCTGACATACGAGAAATTCGACACGCCTAGGAATTCAATAAACTCTCAGAATCCTTGCTTGCTATTAACTATTAGAATGCAATTTTTTTGAAATTCTGAGCTATTCATAATAAATATGAATTAAAAACAAGAAAATATAGAATTTCAAAAAATCTGAAATCTTATAGAACATAACGATTAATTTGGGCCTATCGAATTTCGACTTCTTTCTCACAATAATATTATAGATTATTGAATAAGAAATGAATAAATATTCAAAAATTTTTTTGTTTTTGAATTCAACCGACATTTGAAATTCTTTTGATTACCCTTCTCTCTTTTCTTCCCTATCATTCATCTTGCAAATTCTAATTTTTGAATGGAATTCTTAGTTATAACAAATGAGACATGCCGCCGCTTTCATTCGGAAAGGTGGAATTTAGGACGAAAAATCGACCGTTTAAGTAATGGAAATTGCATAGAAAAGTGATCGAAAGGAGGACAGATAGATATATGGGATGGATCCACTTATATTGAATTGTAGAGACATAAATGATAAAATCGTTTTTGATTGGACCAAAAAGCAAAGATGAGAAAAGACTTTTTCGAGATAGCAATAAGTCTCTACTAAATTCAATAGTGCCGGTAGAAATAAAAGACAAGTGGGAAGGACATCACAGTGAGATCCTAATCTCAAAGGGGGATATGGCGAAATTGGTAGACGCTACGGACTTAATTGGATTGAGCCTTGGTAGGGAAACTTACTAAGTGAGAACTTTCAAATTCAGAGAAACCCTGGAATTAACAAAAATGGGCAATCCTGAGCCAAATCCCGTTTTCTGAAAACAAAGAAAGGTTCGGAAAGCGAAAATCAAAAAGGATAGGTGCAGAGACTCAATGGAAGCTGTTCTAACAAATGGAGTTGATTGTCTTACGTTGGTAAAGGAATCTTTCTCTTGAAACTTCAGAAAGAGTGAAGGATAACCCTATATAATATACATCGGTAAGGTATGCGTACTGAAATACTATAAAATATCAAATGATTAATGACGACTCGAATCTGTATTTGTTATATGAAAAATGGAAGAATTCTTGTGAATCGATTCAGATTGAAGAATAAAGAGACAAATCATTCACTCCAGAGTCTGATAGATCTTTTGAAGAATTGAGTCATTGGACGAGAATAAAGATAGAGTCCCATTCTACATGTCAATATTGGCAACAATGCAATTTATAGTAAGAGGAAAATCCGTCGATTTTAGAAATCGTGAGGGTTCAAGTCCCTCTATCCCCAAAGAGCCCATTTCGCTGTCTAACGCTTGAGTCGATCCTTTTCTTTATATTGATCCTTTTTTTCGTTAGCGCTTCCAAATTCCTTCTCTTTCCCATTCACCTACGCTTTTACAAACCACTCTGAGCGGAAAGGTTTTTCTCTTCTCACGAGTTTTGTGAGATAGATTATACGTGTACAAATGAACATCTTTGAGCAAGGAATCCCCATTTGAATTTGAATGATTCACAATGGAGATTTTTATTCATCCGGAAACTTACTAAGTTGTTCTTTTGACGATCCAATAAATTCCGGGACCTGGACGAGACTTTCTAATATCCTTTCAATTGACATATACCCAACTTCTCTAGTAAAATGAGGATGCAGTATCGGGAATAGTCGGGATAGCTCAGCTGGTAGAGCAGAGGACTGAAAATCCTCGTGTCACCAGTTCAAATCTGGTTCCTGACACAGGATTCATTTGGCTGAGCCTCTATAAAGTAATTGATATGAATCGAGATACATTTTGATTAAATTCATAAAGAGTCTAGATCATAATACATATTAGCCCTCTCGGTTTTTAGAGAGATATCCCATCTATTTTGATTTGATAGATGGGTAAAGACTTTCTTAGAGTCCGTCTAAGTGATGTGCGCACGACAAAGTTCATGATGCAGAACTCATTTGGTTCATCCTATTGGCTTGGATCATCCGAAATAAGTATCTTTCAAATTTGAGAATCCCAATGAAGCCCTAAGTGTCTTGTATTGTTTGTTATCCTAGCCAGACTACAAATGAGACCTAAATTCCTATGTTTCACCGAGAACAGAGCCTGGAATCTATAGAATTCTAGAAGTGAAGATCCATGTTTTATCATTCAATGAGCATCTTGGATTTCATAAAATTTGGGGGCAATATAATCTTTACGCAAAGGCCACCCTATCCAACTTTCAGGCATTAAAATACGTTTCAAACGCGGATGATTCGAATAAGAGATTCCCACCATATCGTAGGATTCCCGTTCTTGAAAATCCACACTTTTCCAAACCCAGAAAACAGACGGAATTCTCGGATCCCTCCTCGAGGCAAATACTTTTATACATACCTCTTCGGGTTGATCCACGCCATACTTTATTCTCGTAAGATGATACACACTAGCTAACAGTCCGCCTGGTGCTACATCATAGGCACACTGGGAACGTAGATAATTGTAACCATATACATAAAAAATGACAGCAATGGAATGCCAATCCTCGGCCTTTATTTGGAAAGTCTCTATTCCGTGGTAATCAAAGCCCAAAGATCTATAAATTAGCCCGTGCTTGACTAGCCAAGCAGACAAATGACCCTGCATCTTTTTTCTCTCTCCCGCATTTTTTTATAAGTATTTCCCACATTTCCGATGAAATTTATGAAGATTGAGCCATAACTTTTGATTTGGTTTTATTCTGTACATTTATTCTGTACATAAAGAATCCTGTCTAATTCACGAATTCGTGGAAAGAGACTGAACTTTGACTTTTGTATTTGAAAAAGGTTTCGAGCGGTATCTCTGAAGTAGATGGCGGTTGAGAAAAGAGTCCTTGATCATAATTTCCAGTATGACTACTACAAAAAACCTTAAACTTGTGAGAGGTCGTAAAACAACGATTCGTTCGCTGAGACCTAATTCTATCTGCATAGATTTCTCGAGAGATTTTTTTTCGAAGTTTTGTTATAGCATCTATCACTGCTTCTGGTTTAGGTGGACAACCCGGCAAATAAATATCCACAGGAATTAGCTTATCCACGCCGCGGATCGTACTATAAGAATCGGTACTGAACATTCCCCCTGTAATTGTACATGCTCCCATAGCAATAACATATTTAGGTTCCGGTATTTGTTCATATAATCTCACTAAAGAAGGGGCCATTTTCATGGTTATGGTTCCGGCAGTTAAAATGAGGTCTGCTTGTCTCGGACTTGAGCGTGGTACTAGTCCATACCGATCAAAGTCGAATCGTGAGCCTAGTAGTGAAGCAAATTCAATGAAGCAACAACTGGTACCGTAGAGAAGCGGCCATAAACTAGAGAGTCTTGACCAATTTGAAAGATCATTTGGTGTAGTTGAAATAACTGAATTTTGGGTTGTTCGATTAAGTAAGGGAAAGTCAATGGAATTCATAACCGTCTAAATTTTTCCTTTTTTCTTTTTATTATCTCAATATTTCGGAGCTAAGACCATTCCAATGCCCCCTTTCGCCATGCATAAAGCGAACCAACAATTAAAATAAGCACAAAAATAAAAGCTTCGAGAAATACAGATACACCCAATAGATCGAAACTCATTGCCCATGGATAAAGAAAAACCGTTTCAACATCAAAAACAACAAAAACTAGAGCAAACATATAATAGCGAATTCGAAATTGTAACCAAGCCTCGCCGATAGGTTCGATACCGGATTCATAACTAGAAAGTTTCTCCGGCCCTTTGCTAATGGGGGCTAAGACTCCCGAAATAAAAAAGGCCAAAATAGGAATAAGACCGGATATTATTAAAAATGCCCAAAAAATGTCATATTCGTAAAGCAGAAGCATAGACGCACTCCTATGAATGTGGAAATAGACCGGATTCGCTAATTCGACTTGAAATCCAGAACTGTTTAGTTAAAGCAAGAATTTCTTTTAATCGAACCGTCTAGTTTCCTTTGTTTACTGTAGGGCATGTTTCGTTTGAAGAGTCATCCACGGAAATCCTATTTCCATCACACCTATTTCAATTTTTTCGTTATAATTAGTATAACTAATTATTGCTCGTATCCAAATTTTCTTCTTTTCATCGCAGTCTCACCTAGGATTTTCTCTCAAGAAAAGGAATTTGAAAGAAAAAGAAAATTTTTTGTTTCGAATTTCGACTAAAGAGAAAATTCAAAATTCTTAGCAATTGGTAGAAATGGATTGCAATGGAAATAAATTTTCATTGCCATCCATTTCTATGTTATTTTATTCCATCTCTTAGAAAAAAAAAAACAAAAAAAGGAGGTCCTTTCAATGAACGTTACCGATTACCCATTAGACAGCGAAGTATTACGTCTTTTTTGGAATATGAAACTTCATTCTTTCTATGCCCGACTTGCCCTTAGGTATCTTTTAATGTGGGGTCTTGAAACAAATTCTTTGAGTCACCGAATCGCACTTACGTATCTGATCCACAAAGGATTGGAAACAAATTCCTTGTTTGACCGATTGGCACTTACGTATGTGTTAAACGGGGGTCTTGAAACCAATTCCGTATTTGGTAGACTTGCACGTGCATATCTTGGGAAAAGGGGTCTTGACACAAATTCCTTGTTTGACACAATTGCACGTGCATTTATGCATCTTTTGAAGAGAGGTCCTCAAACAAGGAATTTGTTTGAGAAAATGGCCCGTATGTATCTTCTGAAGAGGTGTGACGAAGCTGTTCATAAGGGCCTATCCGTGAGGGGTTTTGCAGATGTATTCGACCTTGCCCGAGTGGAAGGCGGCAACTTAATCGATCAAAATTTACAAAGAATTTCAAAAACTCCGATGGCTTGGCAAACGGCAAAAATTGCCGTTGCCTGCCGATCGATCGAGGTCTTCCACCAAGAAAAGGACGACTTCAGATATACTGCGGAGCTTGGGTATTGGACGGGTGCTCTCGAACGTTTACGACAACTCGAAAAAGAGGAAAATTCAGAGTCCGATTAAGAACACGGACTTGCAGAACTCTATTTATTATTTAATCGATATTTTAGTATAATAGAATATCGATTAAATAATAATAAGAGGTACAAATAGTAAATCGAGGTACACATTCTATGACAATTCTTAACTTTCCCTCTTTTTTGGTACCTTTAGTAGGCCTAGTATTTCCGGCAATCACAATGGCGTCTTTATTTCTTTATGTTCAAAAAAATAAGATTGTTTAGAACCGATGGGATAAAATCTCACTCGTTTGGTTTTAGACTTCTATAATAACGCCGGTATTAGTGAAAGATGTTATAAGCAGCTTCCGTCGAAAAACTCTTATATCTGCAGAACCACGATATATGGATAACTGGAGTATGTGGCTATCTTTCTTTAGTGGGGTCGTACGAAGGATATGTTATTAGTTTAGATCTAATCAATTTAATGAATTATTCCTTAATGAATTACTCTTAAAAGTTCCTATCAAACTAGTGCTAGTTGATGAGAGTTACTTCGGAAACAGAATCAAATTCATTTGGGATATTCTCTCAATTCCAAGAAACTGAAACCAGATCAAGTATGAGTTGTCGATCAGAACATATATGGATAGAACCTATAACGGGATCTCGAAAAACAAGTAATTTCTGCTGGACTGTTATCCTTTTTTTAGGTTCATTAGGATTCTTGTTGGTTGGAACTTCCAGTTATCTTGGTAGAACTTGGATATCTTTATTTCCGTTTCAGCAAATTGTTTTTTTTCCACAAGGGATTGTGATGTCTTTCTATGGGATCGCGGGTCTTTTTATTAGCTCCTATTTATGGTGCACAATTTCTTGGAATGTAGGTAGTGGTTATGATCGATTCGATCGAAAAGAAGGAATCGTGTGTATCTTTCGTTGGGGATTTCCCGGAAAAAATCGGCGTATCTTTCTCCGATTCCTTATAAAAGATATTCAGTCCGTCCGAATAGAAGTTAAAGAGGGTCTTTATGCTCGTCGTGTCCTTTATATGGATATCCGAGGACAGGGAGCCCTTCCATTGACTCGTACTGATGAGAATTTGACTGCGTGGGAAATTGAACAAAAAGCTGCGAAATTGGCCTATTTCTTGCGTGTACCCATTGAAGTCTTTTGAGAACTGTGAGAAAATTTCTCGGCAGGAGGGGAAAAACTCACGAATCCTCTGTTTCTATCACGAATTTCTATAACATAACTAAACTGAGGTTTATTCCGAACATGGATTCGAGCTAAAGTAGGCGTATAAGGGAGAAGTAGAAAACAAAACGCTTTTTGTTTTGGGGTCTTTTATAGGTATGTAAATCTACACAATTCAATAATAACAAGAAGTAACAAATTGAAATAATAGATTTCTCGCATACTCAACCATTTAGAAAAAAACTTTCCCAGTTTCTAGTTTCTATTTTCTATTTTAAGTCCAATATCTATAAATCAAAATCGAAAAATCCAGACTTGGTGAAATTGAAACTTTAGATTCAGATAGATCGTATCGAAATTTTTTTTTTTTCAATCGACACGCCTTAATTTATCTGTTTTTGTGCTCCTTACTGTCCAAACAATTGGATCCCTTATAACGATTAAGGATAACTAGCCAATTCCTGCTTTGGTTTGCTGCTCATTTTTGATCATCACAAGATTCTTCAGAAACTTCCCTTAATTATTCGCTCCCTGACTCCTAAGAGTCAGTGAAATTTTTCGAAATAGTAGAGGGCCTCGAGTCGACGACTGAGAGGGTTCATTAACAATTCATAGATGAAAAAATGGCAAAAAAGAAAGCATTCACTCCTCTTTTATATCTTGCATCTATAGTCTTTTTGCCCCGGTCTCTTTCTCTTTTATTTAATAAAAGTCTAGAATCTTGGGTTACTAATTGGTGGAATACTGCGCAATCCGAAACTTTTTTGAACGAGATTGAAGAAAAGAGTATTCTCGAAAAATTCATAGAATTAGACGAACTTCTCCTCTTGGACGAAATGATCAAGGAATACGCGGAAACACCTCTCCAAAACCTTCGTATAGGAATCCAGAACGAAACAATCCAATTAATCAAGATGCACAACGAGGATCGTATTCATACGATTTTGTACTTATCGACAAATTTTATCTCTTTCCTTATTCTAAGTGGTTATTCTATTTTGGGTAATAAAGAACTTGGGATTCTTAACTCGTGGACTCAGGAATTCGTATATAACTTAAGTGACACAACAAAAGCGCTTTCTATTCTTTTATTAGCAGATTTATGTCTCGGATTTCATTCGACCCGTGGTTGGGAACTACTAATTAGCTCTGTCTACAAAGATTTTGGGTTTGTTCATAATGATCAAATTATATCTTGTCTTGTTTGTATTCTTCCAGTCATTCTCGATAGCATTTTTAAATATTGGGTTTTCTATTATTTAAATCGTCTATCTCCGTCACTTGTAGTGAT